AAAACAATTTCCAACTATTCATTTTTAATTTTGAACCCATTTATCTATTAACATAGTAGTAGAAAGAGTACTTTGCTGCATCCGGACTTCAAACAGTTTAGCTTTAACCATATTAAATTAATGGCCCCACGTTATTGGTTGATAGAGAATCAAAGTTTATTTACCAATGAACCGCGAAATGCTATGGTTCTTAACGATTTTCTTATTAATTTATTCATTTATTAATTTATTCAGAAGTAATTCGCAGGACCATGCACCTTTTCTTTCCTAGTTAAACCGAAAAAAAAAAGAGGTCATCTGGTTCAATCCAGCGTATTCTTGAAATAAACAACTCGCACACACTCCCTTTCCAAAAAAAATCAATACACCAAGAACTACACTTAGATTTATTAGATTTGTTGCTAAAATATCGGTATTAAACCCGAAGCTCCCGGCGGATGGCCAGTGACCAAAAGAAACGAAAGAGTCGGTTATAGTTTTCATATGGATCTCCTCTTATTTTATAGATATAGACAGATTAATTAAATTATCTTTTTTATTCTATATATTTCTATTTTTCTATATACATATTTATATTGATATTTTCTATATTATTGTTCTTTTATGCATTTATCTGTATTCTATTCATTTACTTACCTTTTTTCGGTAATTCTAAATTTAGAATTTCTAATAAGAACAATATTTATTATAATTTGGTACTAGGTCTCGTGTTAATTGCGAATTTTTATTTGTCCTGCAACACTTCCTAAAAAAGGTTTTGATTGGACTAAGAAGGGGGAAGGAAGAAAGCGAGTTCGTTCGTATACTACTTCCTCATTCTCAAATCAGTCCTTCCCATACCATAATTGTCCCACTAAAAAAAATAAATAAAGAAAAATAAATAAAGAGTTAAATCTTGATATAATTTGAAAAAGCAAGCATCAAGCACAAGTCAATAAAATAAAAAAATACGTATTTTTAGGATTAAACAAAAGGATTCGCAAATAAAAGTGCTAATGCAACAACCAATCCATAAATTGTTAAAGCTTCCATAAAAGCCAGACTAAGTAATAAAGTACCTCGTATTTTTCCCTCCGCCTCGGGCTGTCTCGCAATACCTTCTACAGCCTGGCCTGCAGCAGTACCTTGACCAACCCCAGGTCCAATAGAAGCAAGCCCAACGGCCAACCCAGCAGCAATAACGGAAGCGGCAGAAATCAATGGATTCATAATAAATTCCTCGCAACAAAATAAAGAAATGGTTAATGATACAATCAACCAATAAACTATGACTTAATTATTTCAGCGATAAGATTTTCATACAGTCGAAACAACTCAAAATTTCAAATTGAAGTAATAAATAATATTATTAAATCATTAGAATTACTTCGATATCTGATATTTATTTTTTATTTTTAGTTTCTGCCCATTGGGTTTTTGTGAATTCATACAACCTTTTGTTTTTTCATTTCTTTCTTTATTCCGAGCCATTCTTTGAATTCAAACTCTTCGCTCCTTTTCGGGATTGAATTTCTTTATTCAATATTCAATTCACAATTACAGTTTTACAACCGAAAAGAAGGACTTTTATTGGAATCTCGATCTAAACTCCCAGTAATATGGCCGATTAGATATATCTTTTAACTAATACTAATATATAACTAGTTAATGCCTAATATTCCATATACATGTCTTTCGTCCATAACGTAAACCAACTATTCGTTTCATATCTTAGATTCAATCGGATTATAAAATCATTTTTCAAAACATCTACACAGGAAAGTTGGCTTATAGCCATTATATATTTCCCTACACCTAGTTTGATCCCGCTCTGCTAAACAATCCATTTTTTTTTGTAATCTGTAAACTTTTCTCTTCCTTTTATTTATCATTATCTCAGATGGATAGAATCAATCTAAATGGACACTAAACGGACGAATTCCTTAGGCTGAATCGTTGTAAATCATTGTATAAAAATATAAGTGATCTAAGTTGATGTAATTGATTATTTATTAATATTCAATATTTTGTTTTGGTCAATCGGTGAATTGAATAAAAAACCCGACTGAAATGGGAATGGCTCTAGAAAAGTCTAATCGCATATTGTAAACAAATCAAATCATATTGTAAACAAATCAAATAAAGAATTCTTATTCGGATTATGACTCCTAAAATTGGAATTGAATGAATAAAACAATCAAGACACTATCACTCTAAAAAGAATATTCATTGAATTGGAAGGGGGGCTAAATTGGTAAAATGAAGTTTAGGAAAAAGATCTTTTAGATCTCTTTCCTTTTTTTTTTTACAATTCTCGAATATCGTAATCTTTTTTACTAGTCCTCGAGATCGTATAGACCCCTTTGTCTAGGTATGTTTATATTTATGTTCACCAAGGAGATTCTCTAAAAACTATTTCGAAAATTAGTCAATGATGCCCCTCCATGGATTCGCCTATATAAGCCGCAGCTAAAGTTGCAAAAATAAGAGCTTGAATACCGCTTGTAAATAATCCAAGAAACATTACAGGTATAGGAACCACTAAAGGCACTAAAGAAACAAGAACAACAACTACTAATTCATCCGCTAATATATTTCCGAAAAGTCGAAAGCTAAGTGATAAGGGTTTTGTGAAATCTTCTAAAACGTTAATGGGTAAAAGGATCGGAGTTGGTTGAATGTATTTACCAAAATAACCTAATCCTTTTTTGCTAAGGCCGGCATAAAAATAGGCTACTGACGTAAGTAAAGCTAAAGCCACAGTAGTGTTTATATCATTCGTAGGTGCAGCTAACTCTCCATGAGGTAACTCTATGATTTTCCAAGGTAAAAGGGCCCCAGACCAATTAGAAACAAAAATAAATAGAAAGAGAGTTCCAATAAAAGGAACCCATGGACCATATTCCTCTCCAATCTGAGTTTTGCTCACGTCTCGAATGAATTCAAGAGCATATTCGAAGAAATTCTGGCCATTAGTCGGAATGGTTTGTGGATTCCGAACAGCTACAATAGATGACCCTAATAAAATAGCAATTACAACCCAAGACGTAATAAGTACTTGAGCATGGACTTGAAACCCCCCTATTTTCCAATAGAAATGCTGGCCTACTTCCACACCGGATACATCATATAGCCCCTTTAATGTGTTGATGGAACATGATAGAACATTCATATTGCCCTCTGAATGAAAAAAAAAAGGAATTATTTTGATTCAACTATCTTTTTTTTTTAACGTTGTCCATTTTTATTTTCTATTTTGAATAACAACTAATCACAGAATATCCCCAGTTCTTTTTATCTCTTTTGTTTTTGTGGGATTCAGAAATAAGAACCAATTCCATAAATTCATATAGTTCGCAAAATTATTTATTTATCTTATTATTATATTTATTTATCTTATAATTAATCAGGGATTTCGTATATAACTAGAACGACCCTCACAAATTGCAAATATTAATTTGTTAAGAATAAATCGGATTGAAGCAATAGCGTCATCATTCGCTGGAATCGAAATATCTGCCAGATCCGGGTCACTGTTTGTATCAATTAAACAAATCGTTGGAATTCCCAAAGTGAGACATTCTCGAAGAGCCGTATATTCTTCTTGCTGATCAAGAATTATTACAATATCGGGTAACCCCGTCATATATTTAATCCCCCCCAGATATGTTTTCAAGTCAGATAACTGTCTCTTCAATCGAGCCGTATCCCCCTTCGGAAGGCGGTTTAGTCTTCCTGTTTTTTGTTCCATTCTCAAGTCCCTGAACTTTTGAAGTCTCGTTTCTGTAGTGGACCAATTCGTTAAAATACCGCCGAGCCATTTTTTATTAACATAATGACACCGAGCCCTTATTGCAGCTCGCGCTACTGAATCAGCTGCTTTCTTTTTGGTACCAACAATTAAGAATTGTTTTCGGCTACTTGCTGCATCAAAAACTAAATCACAAGCTTCTGATAAAAAACGAGCAGTTCGAGTAAGATTTGTAATATGAATACCTTTACGCTTTGCAGAAATATAAGGTGCCATTCTTGGATCCCATTTTCTAGTCCCATGACCAAAATGAACTCCTGCTTCCAGCATCTCCTCCAAATTAATGTTCCAATATCTTCTTCTCATTTCTCCCCACACCTTCTCCCTCTCTTTTTTTTTTTTAAAAAAAAAAGAACGGGGTACCCTGAAATAAATAATTGTTCCGACGGAACTTTCCCTTTTCCCGGAAATTGGACATTGATATACGAACGAAGCGATTAATGTCTGTCTATTACGTATTATCTTTATTTCTTTATTATTATTAACACAAATCCCATCTAACAAATCACAAGACAATCGATAGTTAAAAGGATAAATCCCCTCTTAGGAATCATTAAATCCTATAAATGATTGTTCTGCTGGATCATAGAAATTTTTGAAATGCACGAATCGAATAATTCTCGGTGGTGGAACAAGATATCTCTCCTTTCCCCCTCGAATAAATTCTTCTTTTTGATTTTCAAAGCAATACTCTTATATTGCTTTGCGCGGTGCACTAATCTTTTGAATCCGGTACCGACGGGTATCCTACCACCTAGAACAACGTTTTCTTTCAGGCCTTTCAACCAATCAATACGACCGCGGAGAGCGGCTTTTGCTAAAACGCGAGCAGTTTCTTGAAAACTCGCCTCGGATATGAAACTTTGAGTATTCAAAGATGCTCTTGTTATTCCCAATAATATGGCTCGGTAACAGATCGCTTCCTCCAAAGCGCGTCCTGTTCGTTCCGCTCGCAATAATCCAATAAGTTCTCCGGGTAAAAAAACATTAGACATTCCATCGTCTGAAACCAAGACTTTTGATGTTATTTGACGTACAATAATTTCGATATGCCTATTATGGATCTGCACCCCCTGGGATCGATAAACCTTTTGGATCTTATTAACCAAAGAGATACGACTTTGCGCTATAGTTAACTCAGCACCAATCAAAAATCCCCAAGGAATTCCAAGAATTCTTGTTATACACCCCTTCCAACTCTCAACTCTCTTTTCTAAGTTTATCGATATTGAATCAATTGAACGCACTTCTAACACTTGTTCCACTTTTGGAAGACCCTGTGTTATATCACCAGATCTCGATTTTTCATATATAAATGTAACTAACGTATCTCCTTCATAAAGGATTTCTCCATAATGGCCGTGAACAGTTGTCCCCGGAGTGGCCAAATAAGGATTAGCCGATCTTATTACTACATAGTCAACGTAAACAATTATAACTTGGCCCGATTTTAGGTGTGGTCCGTTTTTGGCCATATATATATTTTCACAAATAAACTGCCCCGGGCTAATTATTGTCAATCTTTCTTCACAAGAATTATGATAATAATTATGACGGCGAATATACCACTTCAAATTGAATGGATTCAAAACACCCTTACTGCATGGATCGGGATTAACAATTCTCTCCTTTTCATCCATTAAATAATATTGAAATACTTGAAAAGTCTGTTTTAAATTGTTAAGTTTCAGATATTTAGTTACGGAAATCGGATTATGAGTTATGAAATGGTAAAATGAATAAAAATTCGCAAATTGAAGGGCTATTCCTAAGGGGCCCAACCAATTCCTAAGTGGAATTATAGGATTTCCTTTAATTGTTTCTTTTATTACATTGTGAGAGTTTACACCATTGAATAGATCCATTCGAAAACAATTAGATGATGACAAAATCATCAACGATTGACATTCGTTATTTCTACTCAACAACGTACTAAGAGTTCCTTGATTTTTTTTAAGTGATCTTGCCTTGGAATAAACGGAAGAAAGTGGATTAATATTGGGACGATCTAACCCATTATCAGAGACCAATCCTGACCCTGATGGATCATTCCGTTTTCTGCTGATATATGAAATAGGAGATTTCATTAAGTTGATTCTTAGAAAATCACGAATCAGACCCTTTGTATTTACTTCAACAACAGAAGCTTGGGCCCCCTCGATAAAAGAATTTTTTTTGTCTTGATCCCAATTCAAGACTAAACAAGTCCGAACTAGTTGAATACTTGTGTCAGAAATTCCCTGACGTGGTTTACCATTTCCATAAAGAATATAATTGACAACTCGAAGTTTCAGATTATCCTTTTCCTGCAATGGGGCTTGGAGGAGAAGTCTTTCTAAATTTATACCATCCGCTATTTCGAATATGACTACTGGGCGAACAAAAACAAAATACTTTTTCTTGGTAGGTGTGAAAAGTTGGACATATATCCAACTTTTCACTTCTAAGGAATCCTTAGACTTTGTTTTTACCGTTCCTGGTGGTATCAAGATACCACTGTGTCGGGATATCTTATCTGCCTCTCCCGGAAAATGGATATCTCCAGAAAAGATTTTAAGTTCTATTTTTTTTTTTTTTTTCTCCACTCGGACCAATCCGCCTACTCGACTTCTTATATTTAAAGTAATTTGTGTATCTCCTCCAATGATACTATTATTCCGTACCATTAGGGAAGAAGATTCGGGGAAAATATACACTTCCTCTGGAATGAAAAAAAAGCGATCTACTTTCATTTGGTATTTTGGCTTAAATTCTTTGACTCCTTGATACTCAATCAAATCTTCTTTTTTGACAATTGAATGCACCCCTATAGTCCCATATTTAGTAATTCCTGAACTCTTTCTTCGGTATTGGCGATCGTCGAAAAAAGCAAAAATACTATTTCTACGGAAAATACCATTTATGGGTATTTCAATTGAAATACTGGAGTAGGGCATTAGTTCTTTCTCTCGTTCTTGAATCGATTGGAATGGGATGATGAATCTATTTCTTCGCCTCTTTGCCAATAAATCAGAATTCCCGTGGATAATAGCCGAAGATATGAGATTACAATAGCTAGTACATATGACTCGATTAAGTTCTAAATAATCAGGAATCCTACCTTCCTTTTTACCTGAAAAATCTGAACTAAAGAATTTTTGTTTAACGTGATCATTATTTACTGAAGGGCTAGAAATATATCTTTGTTCGACAGAAAGAGAATGAACGTTCATTTGATCTTGATCCTTGTGTATCGAAAAGGGAATTATACTGGATTTGGATGAACCGCCTGATAATATCCATAGATGGCTTGTTTTTGGTAAGAGATGTACATTACTATATATAAATTCAGGTGCATGGGAGACGCCAGTACTCCAGTGCATTTCGCCCTCTGAGTCGGAATAAATATGTTTTCGAACCCTCTCTTTAAAACTCAAAGTATATGTTCCCGAACGGATTTCGGCAATCACTTGTTCTGATTCTACATATTGATCGTTTTGAACTAAAAGCAAACTTTTTGGTGGAATAGTCACGTTATGTATAATATCTTGACTCTCAATAGTTACATACAAGTCGATAGAACATAGAAAAGCTGGATGTCCATGACGTGTACGTGTGGGATGAACCAAACACTCATTAAATTTGATTTTTCCATTAGAGGGGGCTCGCACATGTTCTGCAGTACCCCCTGTGAATACTCCGCCAGTATGAAACGTTCTTAATGTTAGTTG